AACTTCCATTTGTCCATATTTCTAGAAAAAGTATCTCTTGTTTTTCATTCCCATTCCCATAAGAATGAATACTATGATTCGCATTTCGAACAGGCATGAATACAGCATCTATAGGGTAACTTCCATCTTGAGAGTCATTTATGGGTTCCATACGATATCCGCGATCTCTCTTGATTTGTAATCCAATACACAAATCAATTGGTTCCGTCAGGTTAGCTATATGTTGTGTCGTGTCAACTATTTCTACGGAAGGTGGTGAGATGATATCTTGAGCGGTTACGTATCTAGGACCCCTTACGCAAATCGACGCGTCTCTAACTCCATAGAGATTACTTCTCAATACAATTTCTTTCAAATTTTGTAAGATTTCATGTACTGATTCCTCAATACCTACTATCGTAGAATATTCATGTGGCACCTTCTTAGATTTTGCACGTGTGATACATGTTCCTTCTATTTCTCCAAGTAAGGCCCTTCGCATGGCAATACCGATGGTATCAGCTTGACCTTTCATAAGTGGTGACAGAATGAAACGACCATAATAAAGACGCTTACTGTCTACTCTTGATTCAACACACTTCCACTGTAGTGTTCGAGTGGATCCTGCTACTTCCTCTCGAACCATACTATACTAGTATTATTATTTGATCATTTATTTCTCTTGAAATCGGTTTAATTCTTATTTCTACATACGTCTTTTTTTAGGAGGTCGACATCCATTATGTGGCATAGGTGTTACATCACGTACGAAGCTTAATAATATACCACTTCTACGAATGGCTCGTAATGCTGCATCTCTTCCGAGACCAGGACCCTTTATCATAACTTCTGCTCGTTGCATACCCTGATCAACTACTGTACGAATAGCATTTACCGCTGTGGCTTGAGCAGCATAAGGTGTTCCTCTTCTTGTGCCTTTGAATCCAGAAGTACCGGCGGAGGCCCAAGAAACTACCCGACCTCGTACATCTGTAACAGTTATAATGGTATTGTTGAAACTCGCTTGAACATGAATAACGCCTTTTGGTATTCTACGTCCATTCTTACGTGAACCAATACGCCCATTCCTACGTGAACCAATTCTTGGTATAGCTTTTGTCATATTTTATCATCTCATATTTATGAGTCAGAAATATACAAAAAGAAAAGATACGGAGATATCCATTTCATGTTAAAACAGATCCTTTACCTTATTTTTACATATTTGATTTTTGAATTTTGGAAAGTAAAGTTCTTTTTTAGAAGAATTACCCTTGTCTCTGTTTATGTTTCGGATTGGAACAAATCACTATAATTCGTCCACGCCTGCGAATCAGTCGACATTTTTCACAAATTTTACGAATGGAAGCCCTTATTTTCATATTTTTTATTCCTTACCTTAATTCTGAATCCACTTCTTGGAAGAGAATAAGTCTCTTGAATTTTTTTTGAACTTCGAATTGTATACCCATGGTTAAAAAAATAACCTAATCATTCGAATCTTTGTTGCGAAGTCGATAAATTATACGTCCCCTGGTTGAATCATAACGACTTACTTCAATTTTTACTCTATCTCCCGGTAGTATCCGTATAAAACTGCGGCGGATCCTCCCTGAAACATATCCTAGAATTAGATCTTCATTATCTAAACGGACCCGGAACATACCGTTGGGAAGTGATTCAGTAATTAAACCCTCATGAATCAATTTTTGTTCTTTCATTCCAGGTAACCTCCTTGAAGTATCAACTAATGGAGGAAGAGTTATATAACTCACTTTTCCTCTCTATTTTACAAATAGGAAGTTAGAGATCAAATTCGAATACCAGAGGTGGAAGGTTACCATATATAACACAAAATTTCTCCTCCAATTCTTTCTAGTCGAGCTTCTCGATCTGTTATTATACCTCGAGAAGTAGAAAGAATTACAATTCCCATTCCACCTAAAATCTTAGGAATTCGTTGATAGTTGGAATAAATTCGTAAGCGGGGCCGGCTGATACGCTTTAAAATGGTTCTAGTTTTATATATTCCTTTTCTGGTTTTTCTATGTCGCAGAGTTGAAACCAAGAAATATTTGTTACTCTCCTGATGTTTCCGAACGTTTTCAATAAAACCTTCTCGTAGAAGTATTTTAACAATGTTTTCGGTGATATTTGTAGATGCTATTCGAACCCTTCCTTTTTTATCCGTGTCAGCATTTCTTATAGAAGTTATTAGATCGGCAATAGTGTCCCTACCCATGACGAACTAGAATTATAGGTTCCTCCTAATTTTGATATAATCAACATGTTTCCTTTTTTTTTTTTATTATAAAGTATATACGTGAGACACAATCTACTAATTTGATCTATTTGATCTATTTCAGATACCCTACTATATCATAGTCTCATCTACTACTATTTATAATACTTCGGGAGCTAATGAAACTATTTTAGTAAAATTTAACTGTCTCAATTCTCGAGCGATCGCACCAAAAACTCGAGTTCCTTTTGGATTTCCTTCTTGATCAATGACAACTGCAGCATTGTCATCATATCGTATTATCATACCGTTTTCACGTTTGAGTTCTTTACATGTACGTACAATTACAGCTCTAATTACTTCTGATCTTTCTAGAGGCATATTGGGAACTGCTTCTTTGATTACAGCAACAATAACATCACCAATATGAGCATATCGGTGATTACCAGCTCCTATGATTCGAATACACATCAATTTTCGAGCTCCGCTGTTATCCGCTACATTCAAAAGGGTCTGAGGTTGAATCATATCATTTTTATTTCAATCTGTTATTTCAATGCAAAAGTATGAAAGAAAAAAAAGAAATATTGTCCGTCCAGAAATAAATAAACCTGCGGTTGTTTTTTCATCCCCAATACCCCTTTTTGTTTAGTTCTACATCTCTATCCTGAAATAAGAAATTGAGTTCGTATAGGCATTTTGCGCGCAGCTATTGAGATAGCTGCTCTAGCTACAGTTTCTGATACTCCACCCATTTCATAAAGTATTCGACCCCGTTTAACAACGGATACCCAATATTCAGGGGATCCCTTCCCCGAACCCATACGTGTTTCCGCGGGTCTTACTGTAACAGGTTTGTCGGGAAATATACGTACCCATATTTTTCCACCACGACGCACATATCGTGTCATTGCTCTTCGCCCTGCTTCTATTTGTCTAGCTGTAATCCAAGCAGGTTCAAGTGCCTGAAGAGCGTATCTGCCGAAACAAATATGATTGCCTCGACAAGATATTCCTTTCATTCTTCCTCTATGCTGTTTACGAAATCTGGTTCTTTTGGGGTTATAGTCGATGGTTGTTTCTTAATTCCATCTCTACTGCAGAACCGGACATGAGAGTTTCTTCTCATCCAGCTCCTCGCGAATGAAAGGATTCAAATTCAATAATATTATAGATACACATTAATAGATAATACACCAAGTAATGGCTTTTATTGATATTTAATTTCTTACATAAGAAGGAAGATGTAGATACAAGATATACAATACAGCTAGACGTGTGTGTACATTTATGTATCTTTATAGATAATGTAATGTTTCTCTTTTTTATTTTTATAACATAACGAATCCTTTCCTTATTTTTTTTTTTTACCTCTATCGAATTACGACAAAAGATTGTAATCCAATAAATAGAGGTTTCGCGGGCGAATATTTACTCTTTCCTGTTTCATTCGAAGGTTCAATTCATAACCTCTCAGAATAAATCAATTTTTTCTTGGTCCGTTCCGCCATCCCACCCAATGAATTATTAGGATTCGTTTTCAATAGAAGCCTATGCAGTCACAGGTTCTGTCGTTCCCATAGCTTCTCCATTAATGGTTAGGTCCGAACTTTGCAATGGAGCTTCCAACAAAATTCGTTCCCAAGTCAATTTCCTCAGTTTTTATTAACCTGAAGGCTCTTTATTATTTTATTCTATTTAAAATTATTTCATTTTGAAATTCTTATATTTATAATTATCTTATCAGTATTGATTATCAGTATTGATGCTTTATCACACTGCCTTTTATGACGTGATTCATAGACCATACATATTGGAATCATATATCATTGATATTTTTGTTTTTTCTTTCTATCATCCTTCCATTTATCCACATCCCTTTATTTTTTTTTTTTGCTTTACAACCCATAATCAGATCTATTTTTTGTTGAAAGAATTTCAGTTGCTACAACCATATGATAGATCCACTCATTCATATAGTGACTGTTTCTTGGGATCTCGACAATACGAAGCAATAAGTTGGTTATTAGTTTATTTTATATAATTACAAAGTTTATAGCAGGGGTCAGTTTATTTTTTTTTTGAATCCCAACTTGAAACTATAAAGAAAAAACTAACGAGTCACACACTAAGCATAGCAATTATACCAAATGATCAATCGAATTCTTATTTAACCTTATAGAATTAGAATTGTTCATTTTTTTATTTTTAACGAAAAAAGAATGAAAGAGTTTGTCATTTTTTGTTTTATCACTGGACAGAATGGGAAGACAAGGTTGATTATTCCTCGTCTACAAATATCCAAATTTTTATACCTAATACTCCATAAAAAGTTCGAATTGTATAGGAACAATGATCAATTTTAGCGCGAATTGTTTGTAGGGGAACTCTACCCTCTCTGATCCATTCAACACGTGCAATTTCTTTTCCGTCGATACGGCCTGCTATTTGCACTTGAATTCCTTTTGTATCCGTTTGTTCAGTTAATTCAATAGCTTTTTTCATTGCTTTTCGAAACGAAACTCTATTTTTTAATTGTAAAGCTATATATTCTGCAAGAATATTAGGTTGTCCATAAGGTTTTTCAACTCTTGTGATAGCAATGTTGAGTCTCCGGTTTACAGAATGAAACTCCTTTTGTACATTCATCTGTAATTCTTCGATTCCTCGTGTTTGCCCCTCTATTAATAAATTTGGGAATCCAATATAGATTATGACTTGGATCAAATCGATTTTTTTTTGAATTGTTATACGTGCAATTCCTTCGAAACCTGAGGAT